ATTAAATAAATAAATAAAAATAAATTCGAAATAAATTAGGTCAATTCTCAAAGATTCACATGATTCAGTATATTATTCATCAATTACGTACATATACACGTATATGTATAGATTTTTTTATTTGAATCAGTTCATTCGCGAGGAGCTGAATGAGAAGAAACTCTCATGTTCAGTTCTGTAGTAGAGATGGAGTAGAGAAAGAACCATCAACTATAACCCTAAAAGAACGCGATTCCGTAAACAACATAGAGGAAGAATGAAAGGAATATCTTATCGAGGTAATCGTATTTGTTTCGGTAAATACGCTCTTCAGGCACTTGAACCCGCCTGGATCACATCTAGACAAATCGAAGCGGGACGTCGGGCAATGACACGAAATGCGCGCCGCGGTGGAAAAATATGGGTACGTATATTTCCCGACAAACCCGTTACCGTAAGACCCACTGAAACGCGTATGGGTTCGGGGAAAGGATCCCCCGAATATTGGGTAGCTGTCGCTAAACCGGGTAGAATACTTTATGAAATGGACGGAGTAGCAAAAAATATAGCTAGAAGGGCTATTTCAATAGCCGCGTCCAAAATGCCTATACGAACTCAATTCATTATTTCGGGATAAATATATAGAATCAAAATAAAAAAGACCTTGGGGATGAAAAAAAAACAATCGCAAGTCTCTTTTTTATTTTGATTTTGGACAAACAATATTTCTTTTTTTTTCTTTGCATTGAAATAACAAATTAAAAAATGATATGATCCAATCTCAGACCCATTTGAATGTAGCAGATAACAGCGGAGCCAAAGAATTGATGTGTATTCGAATTATAAGGACTAGTAATCGACGATATGGTCATATCGGTGACATTATTGTTGCTGTGATCAAAGACGCACTCCCAAATTCTCCTCTAGAAAAATCAGAAGTGATCAGAGCTGTAATTGTACGTACTTGTAAAGAACTCAAACGTAACAACGGTATCATAATACGATATGATGACAATGCTGCAGTTGTCATCGATCAAGAAGGGAATCCAAAGGGAACTAGAATTTTTGGTGCGATCGCGCGGGAATTGAGACAGTTAAATTTCACTAAAATAATTTCATTAGCACCTGAAGTTTTATAAGACAATTTTATAAGATAAAGCATTATAAAAGATAAGATGAAATATAACATTTAAAATAAGACCATAATCTACTTTAGTTCTAATAATGGCATGAAATAAATTCAATTTAAATTAATTAGTAGATTGTGTTTTACGCATATACCTTTAATAAATTTATTATAAATTTATTAAAATAATTAATTCATAAAAAAAGTATGTTGATTATATTAAGATTAGGAGGTAATGATAATTTTAATTTATTATGGGTAAGGACACTATTGCTGACATAATAACCTATATACGAAATACTGACATGGATAGAAAAGGAACTGTTCGAATAACATCTACTAACATCGCCGAAAACATTATTAAAATACTTTTACGCGAAGGTTTTATTGAAAATGTGAGGAAACATCGGGAAGCCAACAAACATTTTTTGGAATTAACCCTACGACATAGAAGGAATAGGGGAAGGGGAGAGCCATATAGAATGAATCTAAATTTAAAACGGGTCAGTGGACCCGGTCTACGAATCTATTCTAATTATCAAAAAATTCCTAGAATTTTAGGCGGGATGGGAATTGTAATTCTTTCTACTTCTCGAGGTATAATGACAGACCGAGAAGCTCGATTAGAAAGAATCGGTGGAGAAATCTTGTGTTATATATGGTAATCTTTCTGATATCCGAATTTTATCCGGATTTCCTATTTGTTTTGTGAAAAAAAAAAAGAAAGAGAACAAGTTTCTAATAGCATTCTTCTGACATTATATTAGTCATTACCATTACATTAGTTGATCCTTAAAGAAGGTTTTAAATAAAATGAAAGAGTCAAAATGGAAGTAAGTGATTATGATTTGACTGACCGGAGGGCGTCTAAGTCTAAGTTAGAAATTCCGCAACAAAGATTCGAATGATTAGGTAATTTTTTCAACTTCAATATTCTTTTCATAGGAATACAAGTCAAGATTTCAAAACCCATTTGCTTCAAAAAAAAAAAAAAGAAGTATGATGTATATTCAAAATGAAGGAATAACAAATATGAAAATAAGGGCCTCTGTTCGTAAAATTTGTGAAAAATGTCGACTAATACGTAGACGGGGGCGAATTATAGTAATTTGTTCCAACCCGAGACATAAACAAAGACAAGGATAATCTTCTAAGCGAGAGATCTCTAAAGGATCCGATGTACAAATAAAAAAAGGTCTATTTTGACTTTGACATGAAATGGATATATCCATCGATTACTGATTTATATTTATGAGATGATAAAATATGGCAAAAATTTTACCAAAAATAAGTTCACGCAGGAATGAACGTATTGGTTCACGTAAGAATGTACGTAAAATACCAAAAGGAGTTATTTATGTTCAAGCAAGTTTCAACAATACTATTGTGACCGTT